TTCTATCATAATATTGAAATGATTCACCGGATTCCTCAAAAAGAGAATCCTTTCTTTTCAAGACTCGCTCGTTTTTCATTAACATTGGATCATATGCTTTATTTGAATTCTGATGAGAAATAAAAAAAAAAGAAATAGTAAAATGATTTTTTCTTCATCGAATGACTATTCATCTATTAGTATTAGGTTTTCATAAAATAGGGGCATAAAGAATCTATGAAAAAATATTGGTTCAATTCAATGTTGTCTAACAAGAAGTTAGAACATAAGTGTGGACTAAGTAAATCAATGGATAGTCTTGATGCTCTTGGACATACCAGTGGAAGTGAAGAAACTATTCGAAAGGATGCGAATAAAAAGATTCCTAGTTGGGACAGTTATAGTTTCAGTAATATTCATTATCTAAATTTTTTATTTGATAGCAGGAATCTTTGGAGTTTTATCTCTGATCATACTTTTTTAGTTAGAAATAGTAATGGTGACACTTATTCTGTATATTTTGATATTGAAAATCAGATTTTTGATATTGACAATGCTAGTTCTTTTTTGAGTGAACTACCTAGTTATTTGAATAGTGGGTCTAATAGTAGTAATTACTACTATTATTATTATTCCATGTATGATACTCAATCTAATTGGAATAATCACATTAATAGTTGCATTGATAGTTATCTTCGCTTTGAAATCAGTCTTAATAGTGACATTTACAGTGATATCGACAGTTACATTTCTAGTTTCATTTGTACGGAAAGTACAAGTAGTATTGAAAATGGAAATTCTAGTATCAAAACTAGTAGCAGTTATTTCAATAGAAGAGAAAAATATAATGATTTCGATCTAAATACAAAATACAAAAAGTTATGGGTTCAATGTGAGAATTGTTATGGATTAAATTATAAAAAATTTTTTAGTTCAAAAATGAATATTTGTGAATACTGCGGATATCATTTGAAAATGAGTAGTTCAGATAGAATTGAACTCTTTATAGATCCTGGCACTTGGGAGCCTATGGATGAAGATATGGTCTCTATAGACCCCATTGAATTTCATTCAGAGGAAGAACCTTATATAGATCGCATTTCTTTTTATCAAAGAAAAACGGGTTTAACTGAAGCTGTTCAAACGGGCGTAGGTCAACTAAACAGTATTCCCATAGCAATTGGAGTTATGGATTTTCAGTTTATGGGAGGTAGTATGGGATCCGTAGTAGGTGAGAAAATCACCCGTTTGATCGAGTATGCTACTAATCGATCTCTACCTGTCATTATTGTGTGTGCTTCTGGAGGAGCACGCATGCAAGAAGGGAGTTTGAGCTTAATGCAAATGGCTAAAATATCTTCTGCTTCATATGATTATCAATCAAATAAAAAGTTATTTTATGTATCGATCCTTACATCTCCTACAACTGGCGGAGTTACAGCAAGTTTTGGTATGTTGGGAGATATCATTATTGCTGAACCTAATGCCTACATTGCATTTGCGGGTAAAAGAGTAATTGAACAAACATTGAAAAAGACAGTACCCGACGGTTCACAAGCGGCTGAGTATTTATTCCATAAGGGCTTATTCGACCCAATTGTACCACGTAATCTTTTAAAAGGTGTTCTGAATGAGTTATTTCAGCTACACGGTTTCCTTCCCTTGAATCAAGATTCAAAAAAAAAATTTCAAAAAGATTGAAATTCTTCATTTTCAAATGAAAGTATAACATTAGCTCATTAGCTTCAGTTATTTTTATTTGTAGCAAATACGCATTTAGTTCATTATAATGAAAAAAACAAAACTAAGAAGATGGTTTTTTCTTTGGAGACATCAGTTATAAGTGTAGTAAGAGTCAGAAGTTTTGGATAATGACTTTTTGGCCCGGATCCTTTTTTTATTCTATCTCTCTTCCTGATTAGAAATAAGCATCCCTCTATCGACAAGATAAAAAAGAATTTCTTTCTACTTCCGAGAAATTAGGGAAATAAAATGATTTTTTCCGTTCTTTTGACATATTCATTATTCATATATAGAACAATAGAACAACGAAAAAGAGATAAAAAAATATATCGAAAAAATGAAAAGAAAATACTAAATAAAAAGAAATCTCAAATCAAAGAAAGAAAATAGAAATATTCAAATAACAAATAAGAAGAATATAGAAGTTCTTTTTATTTAGTGAGAACCCCCGGTTTTTCACTAGGAATCCCTGTTTGTTGGATAAGATTGGTTAAAATCGGAAACTCATAAGAAACTCTTTTCTATCTTTACCTTTCAAAACAAAAAAGGTGTTTTGAAAGGTAAAGATAGAAAGACGATGAAGATAAGAATGGGATAAGAAGAATCCAATTTCTTAAAGGGGATTCTCATACATATTCGTGTCGAAAGAGGAATAGGTATACTTCATTGAGTTCTACATTCGTTATTGATTCTTAAATACTTCATATTAATATTATCTTAATATTCTTTCTAATTTCTTTTTAATAGTTTTTATATGAAATTGAGGTACCCATTCTATGATAGATTTGAACTTTCCCTCTATTTTTGTTCCTTTAGTGGGCCTAGTCTTTCCGGCAATCGCAATGGCTTCTTTATCTCTTTATGTCCAAAGAAATAAGATTGTCTAAATACGATGAAATCTCATCAATTTATTTCAACACTGGATCATCATACAGATACTTTTTTTAATGTAATATGGTAGGATATATGATATTTGGCCTTTCCGAAAACAAATGAAAGAAAGAGTTGTTTTGTTATGTATGCCGATGCATAATATACGGCATTAATGCATGTATATGCGGTTATAGCTTAATCAATTAAATGATGAAATTCAAAATGATCAGCAAATCTTTTTTGAAAAATCTTTTAAATAGAAACTCAATGTATCTAACCAATTATTCCTAATGGTTCCTGTTGGAATGCTGCTAGTTGATGAAAGTTACTTCGGGATCAAGAAATAAAAGTCAAGTTAAATCCATTTGGGTTATTCTCTCAATTCCAATCGAATGCAACTGGATCTAGTATAGTATGAACTGGCGATCAGAACATATATGGATAGAACTTATAACGGGGTCTCGAAAAACAAGTAATTTTTGCTGGGCCTTTATCCTTTTTTTAGGTTCACTAGGATTCTTAGTGGTTGGAACTTCCAGTTATCTTGGTAAAAATCTGATATCCGTATTTCCGTCTCAGCAAATCCTTTTTTTCCCACAAGGGATCGTGATGTCTTTCTATGGGATCGCAGGTCTATTCATTAGTTCTTATTTGTGGTGCACAATTTCATGGAATGTAGGTAGTGGTTATGACCGATTCGATAGAAAAGAAGGGATAATGTCCCTTTTTCGTTGGGGATTTCCTGGAAGAAATCGTCGCATCTTCCTTCGTTTCTTTCTGAAAGATATCCAATCAATCAGAATGGAGGTGAGAGAGGGTCTTTTTCCTCGTCGTGTCCTTTATATGGAAATCAAGGGTCAAGGAGCCATTCCTTTGACCCGTACTGATGAGGATTTGACTCCACGAGAAATTGAACAAAAAGCTGCCGAATTGGCCTATTTATTGCGCGTACCCATTGAAGTCTTTTGAAATGAACTGAAGAATAAATCTCAGCATGAGAGAAGGAACTTAATACATTTCAAAAGTGGGAAGACGTATATGGAACAATAACTCTTTTATATACGCATACACATGGTGTCTGGCTTCACTCTTTAGACTAGTAAAAGAAAGGTCTAATAAGTAATAAGTAAATAAGTATAGATTCATCAAATATCCTAGCATGTCTTTTGTTTTCGTAAAACAGACTTTTTAGGCCTTTGAATTGATACCCTATCCCTGCGCTGCGGTTAGACAGTGAAATCTTTCAAATTCTAAATGGAAATAAAAGAATTAAAGAATCTGGTAGGGTTCGTCTTTCAATCCAAATTTTATTTGTTAGTTCAAATGGGTTTTCGAATCTTCATTGAAAGGAATAAATGAAAGGGAAATTGGTTACAATTTTCCTAATTGTGATCTCTGGAATATGGAAAGAATATTTACTTTTTTTTTTTCATTCGAAAAGAGCCTTTCTTGTATGTTCTATTCTAGATCCAAAGACTCAATTCTTACACAAAAACAAAAAAAAGGAAAAGATTCATAGGTTTGATACCTTATTCTTGTTAGAGTTATAGGCTCTTGTTATATAATTCGTACTTCATAGAAATCTCAGATAGAATCGACCAATGAAACAGGTTCATTAATAATTCACATCACGGATACAGAATGAAAAAAAAGAAAGCATTGGCTTCCCTCCCATATCTTGTGTCTATAATCTTTTTGCCTTGGTGGGTTTCTATCTCATTTAAGAAATGTCTAGAAACTTGGGTTATTAATTGGTGGAATACTAGGCAATCCGAAATCCCTTTGAATGATATTCAAGAGAAAAATGTTCTAGAAAAATTTATGGAATTAGAAGAACTATTCCTGTTGGACGAGATGATAAAGGAGTACTCGGAGACACATATGCAAAGGCTTCGTATAGGAATGCACAAGGAAACAATACAATTGGTCCAAAGACAAAATGAATCTCATTTCCATATCATTTTGCATTTCTCTACAAATCTAATCTGTTTCGCTATTCTAAGTGGTTATTTTTTTCTGGGTAATGAAGAACTTTTCATTTTAAATTCATGGATTCAGGAATTTCTCTATAACTTAAGTGATACAATCAAAGCTTTTTCAATTCTTTTAGTTACTGATTTATGGATCGGATTTCACTCGACCCATGGTTGGGAACTAATGATTGGTTCGATCTACAATGATTTTGGATTGGCTCAGAATGATCAGATTATATCTGGTCTTGTTTCCACTTTTCCAGTGATTCTAGATACAATTGTGAAATATTGGATCTTCCATTTTTTAAATCGTGTATCTCCTTCGCTTGTAGTAATTTATCATTCAATGAATGAATAATTCATTAGATTTTTTGATATCAATAAAACAGAACCTTTCTTTGTGTATAAAGAAATCATTTTTCATCTTACTTA